TAGCCTAATCTTTTTTGCTATTACTCTAAATCGTATATAGTGTAGGTATAGATATTGTTTTTTCGAAGTCGATTAGTTTGAGTCGCGCCTATATTTCCTTCGTCGAAGCGAAAAAAAAGACTCTTTCGAAAACTAGTCAATGGTGGCCCTCCATGGATTCACCTATATAAGCCGCGGCTAAAGTTGCAAAAATAAGAGCTTGGATCCCACTTGTAAATAATCCAAGGAACATGACAGGGATAGGAACCACTAAAGGTACTAACGAAACAAGAACAACAACTACTAATTCATCAGCTAATATATTTCCAAACAGGCGAAAACTAAGTGATAAGGGCTTTGTGAAATCTTCTAAGATGTTAATAGGTAAAAGGAGTGGAGTTGGTTGAATATATTTCCCGAAATAAGCTAACCCTTTTTTAGTAAGACCCGCATAGAAATATGCCACTGACGTGAGTAAAGCCAAAGCAACCGTAGTATTTATATCATTCGTGGGTGCGGCTAACTCCCCGTGAGGTAATTGTATGATTTTCCAAGGTAAAAGAGCGCCCGACCAATTAGAAACAAAAATAAAGAGAAACATAGTTCCAATAAAAGGGACCCAAGGGCCGTATTCTTCTCCAATTTGAGTTTGACTCACATCTCGAATGAATTCAAGGACATATTCGAAGAAATTCTGAACGCCGGTCGGAATGGTTTGTGGGTTCCGAACAGCTAGCGCAGCGGAACCTAATAAGATAGCAATTACAACCCACGAAGTAATCAGTACTTGGCCGTGAACTTGGAAACCCCCTATTTTCCAATAGAAATGTTGGCCTACTTCCACACCGGATAGCTCATATAACCCTTTTAGTATGTTGGTGGAACCTGATAAAAGATTCATATTGCTCTCTGACAAAAAGAAAACTTTAAACGAAATTATTTTGATTCAACCATCTTTTTCTTGACTTAAATACTTGAATCGTATATTTGGAATACCAACTAATCACACTCTATAGCCCAGTTCTTTTTATCTCGTTTTTGAGATTCAGAAATAGTAAGCGATTCGATAAATCTATGAGGGTTCTGGAACGACATAAGTTCTTTTTATTCTTATTAATTACGGATTTCTTAGAGACTCAGAACGGCCCTCACGAATTGCGAATACTAATTTGTTAAGAATAAATCGGAGGGAAGAGATAGAATCATCATTCGCTGGAATCGAAATATCTGCGAGATTGGGGTCACAATTTGTATCGATTAAACAAATTGTTGGAATTCCTAAAGTGATACATTCCCGAAGGGCCGTATATTCTTCGTGCTGATCAACAACGATTACAATATCGGGTAAGTCTGTCATATATTTAATCCCGCCAAGATATCTTTGCAAGTGAGATAATTGTCTTTTCAAGATGGCCGCATCTCGTTTCGGAAGACGATCCAATCTTCCTGTTTTTTGTTTGGTTCTCAAGTCTCTAAACTTCTGAAGTCTCGTTTCTGTAGTCGACCAATTTGTTAACATCCCGCTGAGCCATTTTTTATTAACATAATGACACCGAGCCCTTATTGCAGCCCGTAATACTGAATCAGCTGCTTTTTTTGTAGTGCCAACAATTAAGAATTGTTTTTTCATACTGGCTGCATCAAAAACCAAATCACAAATTTCTGATAAAAAACGAGCAGTTTTAATAAGATTTGTAATATGCCTACCTTTACGCTTTGCAGAGATATAAGGTGCCATTTTAGGATTCCATTTTCTAATCTTATGGCCAAAATGAACTCCCGCTTCCATCATCTCTTCCAAATTTATGTTCCAATATCTTCTTGTCATTTCTCCCCACACTCCTCCCTCCTTTTTTTTTTTTCAAAAAACAAAAAGAGACGAGGTACCCTGAAAAAAAAAAAAAAAAAATTGTTCCGATGGAACCTTCCCGTCTACCAGAGATTGGCCCGAAAGACAGGGCCAAGCCATTCTTCTTTTCTATTCATTATTATTTTGATTACTCTTACCAAATCAAATATCCAAATATGGATCCTTTTAAAATCAAAAGGGTGAATCTGCTCTTAGGAATCATTAAATACTAGAAATGATTGTTCTGATGTATCGTGGAAATTCTTTGAAAGGAAAGAATCAAATAAGGTTTTTTGGTGAAATAAAATATCTCTCATTTCCCCCTCGAATAGATTCTTCTCTTTTATTTCCAAGGGAAGATGCTTATGTTGCCTTAGAGGGTGCACTAATCCTTTGCCTTTGAATCCAGTACCAACCGGTATCATTCCCCCCAGAACAACGTTCTCTTTCAGGCCTTTCAACCAATCGATACGACCCCGGAGAGCCGCTTTTGCTAAAACTCGAGCAGTTTCCTGAAAACTCGCTTCAGATATGAAACTTTGAGTATTCAGAGACGCTCTGGTTATTCCCAATAAGACAGCTCGGTAATAGATCGCTTCTTCCAAAGCGCGTCCCATTCGTTCCGCTCGCAACAATCCAACGAGTTCTCCGGGTAAAAAAACATTAGACAGTCCGTCTTCTGAAACCAAGACTTTGGAGGTTATTTGACGGACAATAATTTCGATATGCCTATTATGTATCTGCACGCCCTGGGATCGATAAACCTTTTGGATCTTATTAACTAAAGAGATACGACTTTGCACTATAGTTAGCTCAGCACCAATCAAGAATCCCCAAGGAATTCCAAGAATTCTTATTATACATTTGTTCCAACCCTCCACCCTCTTTTTGAGATTCATTGATATTGAAGCAATTGAACGCACTTCTAACACCTGTTCCACTTTTGGAAGACCTTGCGTTATATCACCAGATCTTGATTTTTCATAGCTAAATGTAACTAATGTATCTCCCTTAGAAAGCATTTTCCCATAATGACCATGCACAGTTGCCCCTGGGGTAACCAAAAAGGGTTTAGCCGATCGTATTATTACAGAGTCAACTTGAACAATTAGAACTTGACCCGATTTTAGATGTGGTCCTTTTTTGGCTATCCGTACATTTTCACAAATAAACTGCCCAAGACTAATGATTGTAGATGACTTTTCACAACAAGTGTAATACAAAAAATCCCAATTTAACTCAAATGGATTCAAAATGATGTTCTTGCACGGATCGGGCTTCACAATTTTCCCATTTTCATCCATTAAAAAATATTGAAGTACTTGAAAAGTCGGTTTCAAATTGTCAAGTTGGAAATAGTTAGTTACCAAGATCTGATTAGAAGTTATTAAATGTGAAAATGAATAAAAATTCGCAATTTGAAGATCTGTTCCTAAAGACCCCAACAATTTCCTAGTTGAAATTAGGGGGTCCTTGTGACTGAATTCTTTTATCACATCGGGAGACTTTACAGCGTTGAATGGACCTAGTCGCGAACAAGAACAATTGGATGCTGACAAAATTATCAAAGCTTGGCATTCGTTATTTTGATTCAACAACGTATGGATAGTTCCTTGATGTTGGGTAAGGGATTCTCGAATCCTTGCTCTGGAATAGGAATAAATGGAAGAAAAGGGGTTGATCCTGGTGCGATCTAATTCACTCTCGGAGATCAACCCTGAACCCGCTAGATCATTCCTTTTGATAGTATACGAAATAGGCGATTTTGCTAAGTCGATTCTTAGAAAATCTTGAATCAAACCATTTGTCCTTATTTCAACAAAGGAAGCACGGGCCTCTTCGAGAGAAGAACTTTTTTTGTCTTGGTCCCAATTCAATACTAAACAAGTCCGAACTAATTGAATACCTGTCTCCGAACTTGCCCGAATTAGCGTGCCGTTTCCATAAAAGATATAATTGACAATTTGAAGTTGTACATTATCCCTTTCTTGCAGTATATCCGGGGGTAAAAGTCTTACTAAATTTATCCCATCCGTTATTTCGTATGTGATTACAGGTCGAACTAAAACAAAATCGTTTCTCTTGGTAAGTGTGAGCCGTTGGATATAGAGCCATTTTTTGTCTTTCTTGGAATTTCTCTTTCCTGTTCTTGGTGGTATCAAAATGCCACTATGTTGGGAGATCTTTGCTGTCTTTCCAGGAAAATGGATATCTCCAGGAACGATTCGAAGTTGAATTCTTTTTTTTTTTCTCTCCACTCGGACTAACCCGCCCACTCGGCTTCTTGTCTTTAAAGTGATTGGTGTATCTCCTCCAATAATACTATTGTTTCGTACCAGTATCGAAGAAGATTCGGGTAAGAGATGCACTTCCTCGGGAATCAAAAAAAATCGATCGACTTTTATTGGGTCTTTTGGCTTTAATTCCGTGACTCCCCCATACTCAATGAAATCCTCTTTTTTGACGATTGACTGCATTTCGACTGTTTCATATTTAGTAATTCCCGAGTCCTTTCTTCTATATTGCGGATCATCGAAATATGCAAGAATACTGTTTTTACGGAAAATCCCATTGATCGGTATTTCAATGGAGATCCCCAAAGAGGGTCTTAGTTCGTTCTCGCGTTCTTGAATCGTTTGGAGTGGGATGATGAATCTATTTCTTCGCCGCTTTGCCAATAAATCAGAATTCTCGTCGAGAATGGCCGTATATCTGAGATTACAAATACCCCTTATGATTCGATTACGTTCTGAAGAATTAGGAATCCCACCCCCCCTTTTCCCAGAACACTCCAACCTAAAGAATTTGGGTCTCGCTTGATTAGTAGTTCCTGAGGGGTTAGAAATAGATCTTCGTTTGCTAGAAAGAGAGTGAGCGTTCATTTGATCTTGATCCTTGTGAATCGAAAGGGAGACGAGACTGGATCTCCATGGCTCCCCTAATAAGATCCATAAATGACTTGTTTTTGGTAAGAGATGAACATTCCCATATGTAAATTCCGATGCATGATATACATCGGTATTCCAATGCATTTCGCCCTCTGAATCAGAATAAATATGTTTTCGAACCTTCTCTTTAACACTCAAAGTGGCTGTTCCTGCGCGCATCTCAGCAATTACTTGCTCTGATTCTACATATTGATCATTTTGAACTAAAAGAAAACTTTTGGACGGAATACGCACATTGTGCATAATATCTTCACTCTCAATAGTTACATACACGTCTATTGAACATAGAAAGGCAGGATGTCCATGACGTGTACGTGTCGGATGAACCAAATCCTCATTGAATTTGATTTTTCCATTCGAAGGAGCTCGCACATGTTCTGCAGTACCTCCAGTGAATACTCCGCCGGTATGAAAAGTTCTTAATGTTAATTGAGTGCCCGGTTCTCCAATAGATTGACCCGCAATAATACCTACAGCTTCTCCCAATTCGACCAGGTCGCCATGAGTCGGACTCCGGCCATAACATAATCGACAGATCCAAGATGTACTTCTACAAGTAAAGGGAGTTCGAATAGATATTGATTGTGCTCGAAAGGTTATGACTCGATTGACAAGTCCAAGGCCAATATCTTGATTTCGAGTGGCAATGCATCGCGAACCTATATATATATCATTTGCTAATACACGACCCATTAATGACATCCTTTCCGGCATCATCGCATTCCGCCTTCGAGGACTCACCGAAATACCCCGGACGGTGCCACAATCTGTTCGACGTACAACAATGTGTTGAACTACTTCCACAAGTCTGCGAGTGAGATATCCAGCATCCGATGTTCGTACCGCAGTATCCACAACTCCTTTACGGGCTCCGTAGCAAGAAATAATATATTCTGTTAAAGAGAGTCCTTCGCGTAAATTGCTTTGAATGGGTAAATCAATCATTTGTCCTTGGGGATCCGACATTAATCCCCTCATACCTACTAATTGATGTACCTGAGATGCATTTCCCCGAGCTCCCGAAAAAGACATTATATGGACTGGATTCAGTGGGTCGGTCATCCTAAAATTAGGAGTCATTTCTTGGCGCAAATATTCACTTGTAGCATACCATATCTCAATGGATTGGCGTAATTTTTCTACCGCATGTACATTCCCATACTGATGATGTTTTCCCAAAATGAAACTTTCTTGTTCAGCATCTTGAACTAGCCAGCTCTTCGAGGTTATTGTTAAAAGATCATCAATTCCTAATGAAATGGATGTAGCAGTAGCTTGTTGGAAACCCAGAGTTTTTATTTGATCCAGGATATGTGATGTATATGCCATTCCGAAGTGATCTATTAATCTACTAATAAGTCGTTTCATAACAGTTCCGTCTATCACTTTATTGTGAAAGACCAGATTGGCCCGTTCTGCCATAAGTACCTCCATATTCTGTTGAGTAGGATTTGACAATGGATTTGAGTCATTGATTGGAAAACTTCCTTTTCTCGATTTTGATTCGCGGCGAAATTCTTCAATTAAGTAGGGTCCTAGTTAAACCAGGGAGACCCGAATTTCGATGGGTCTCATAGAATTACTTAGCTTAGGAATCATAGGAACAGGCCTGGGAAAACCCCTGTATGGCCTCTTCGATTTCGCGATAAAGAGAAATATGACCAACAGTAGTTCGAATATATATATAAAGAATCTCTTTTTTTATACTTCTTACTATTAGATAGTGTCCATAAATCTCATAATAGGTACCCAAAGATTCATAGTGAATTTCGATAGGCGCTTCTTTTGCAGAAATAAGGCGTTGATCTAGTCGCCACCGGAGCCACAAAGGACTATCTAAATCGATTCGTTTTTGCCGATAAGCCCCAATTGCATCATAGGAATTCGAAAACAAGGGTTCTTTTTTTTTCGTATAATTGGAGTTAGTATTGGCAATTCTTTCATTTGGATAGTTTCTGCGATTCCAAGGATTATACCTATTTACATAAATACCTCGACGATTCCCGCTCGTTAATACATAGAGTCCAATAAGCATATCTTGAGTGGGTACGGAAATGGGATCCCCAATAGCTGGAGACAAAAGATTCATATGAGAAAACATAAGTAAACGCGCCTCCGCTTGAGCCTCCAAAGATAAAGGCACATGAACCGCCATTTGATCCCCGTCAAAGTCTGCATTGAATCCCTTACGAACTAATGGATGTAAACAAATAGCACGCCCTTCCACTAAAATCGGCTGGAATGCCTGTATGCCTAATCGATGCAGAGTAGGTGCTCTATTCAGCAATACAGGATGCCCCTGGATAACTTCCCGAAGTATTTCCCATACAATCGGTTCTTTTTCCCGAATTTGCCTCTTAGCAACGCCGATGTTCGAAGCAAGATGTTCTCTAATTAGTCCACGAATTACAAATGTTTGGAAAAGCTCTATTGCTATTTCGCGGGGCAATCCACATCGATGTAATGAAAGTGAAGGGCCCACGACAATGACTGAACGTCCTGAATAATCGACCCTTTTACCAAGCAGAGTCTCGCGAAATCTTCCCTCTTTGCCTTCAATTACATCTGAAAACGACTTGTAAACTTTATTATGACCATCCCTCCTTGGTTGTCCGCGGACTCCATTATCAAGAAGTGTATCCACGGCTTCTTGTACCAATTTCTCCTGACACATTACTAATTCTCCTGGCGTAAATCTACTTCTTGTTAATAGATCTAGAAGAG